GGAAAATAAATTTCCGTCTTTAGATTAAAAATCTAATGCTTAGCTCGGCCATAAAAAAAGATAAAAAGAATAAACCCTAATAATCTCGAGATTATTATTAAATTAGTAATAAAAATTTTATTTTTTAAATTTAATATTCTTCTTAAGTAAAAAGAGTAGCTAAACTTTAGATAGAAGTTTAGTCTAATGAGAGCGCTAAAAATAATAAATGTAAAAAGTAAACTTACTAGGACCTCTTTATAAATAATATTTTGCAAAATATATAATTTTCCAAAAAATAGTATAAAAGGAGGTAAACCCCTAAAACTTAATATTAATACAGATATAAAAAATTTTTGGTTTAATAAACAAAATAACAAAAATGGGTATAATTGTATAAGATAAATACTAAAATAAAGTCCTATCCCTCCTACTAGACACCCTATTAGAAGTCACCCTGAATGGACAATAGAGGAAGCTGCTAATATTCCTCGAACTCTTCTTCTGTTGTTACCTAATAATGCCCCAATTACCAAAGAAAATAGTCTCATGAAAATACCAATTAATAATAAATTTGATCTGATTGGAATAGATAGAATAATTAATAAAAAAGGAATAATTTTTATAGGTCCTAAAATAAAAATTATGTCTGTAAACTTACACCCTTTTATAACAGGAATAACCCAAAAATGAAAAGGAACTAAACCTAACTTTAATATTAATCCAGTTAAAAAGAGCCTATAGTAAAACATATTTGTTATTTCAACAATGAATAAAAATGATCCTGAAACCAGAATTATTGCCCTAGCACAAGATTGAACTAAAAAGTACTTAATAGTTCTTTCTGAAGACATTGAGCTTTTAGGATAATTTATTACCGGAAGAAAGGAGATAAATGATAGCTCTATCCCCGCTCAAACAAGAAACCAGCTTCTAACCGAACCACTTAAAATAGGGCCTAAAAACACAATAGTCGAAAAAAAAACTATAAGAATAGACACGATAAAGCAGCGAAAAAATTTTTTCATATATATTAACATCAATAATACCCGCTCTGCCGGCGGCTGCTCAAAGGAATTACTCATCAAATAAGTTTACTTTGTTTATTATTAATGTTCAAAACTCCTTTTCATCTTGTAGAATTTAGCCCCTGACCTCTTTTAAGCTCTCTAGCTTTAACTAGAATGCCTTTAGGTTTAATTTACTACCTTCGATTTAATTATTGAGTATTACTATTATTTGGAATACTATTAACAGCTTTTATCGCTTATCTCTGATGACGAGATATTATTCGAGAGAGGACATATCAAGGTTATCATACAACTTATGTTGTTAGCGGGATTAAATTAGGGGTTATACTTTTTATTGTATCAGAAGTCTGCTTCTTTTTTGCTTTTTTTTGGGCTTACTTTCATAGCAGCTTAGCCCCAGCTATTGAAGTCGGGTCAGTTTGGCCGCCCATAGGAATTACTACCCTACCTACTTTTTCAGTACCTTTACTTAATACGTCTGTATTGCTTTTATCTGGGGTAAGCGTAACATGGGCTCACCATGCTATTGAAGAAGGAAAACTTAAATCCGCTACTAGAGGACTACTAGTAACTGTTTTACTAGGGTTATATTTTTTATTTCTTCAATTTGGGGAATATAAAGAAACTTCTTTCTCTATTGCCGATAGCGTATATGGTAGAACTTTTTTTATGGCTACAGGTTTTCACGGAATACATGTTTTAGTTGGAGCTACATTTTTACTAATTTGTTTAATTCGCTTAATACTATACCACTTTAATAAGTCCCACCATGTCGGGTTTTTAGCCGCGGCTTGATATTGACATTTTGTAGATGTAGTATGGTTATTCTTATATGTAAGAATTTACTGATGAGGTTCATAATTTTGTCCCAAAAATAATTTAAATAAAATAATGATTTTGTAAATCAAAAATGAACTAGATTCTATTGGGTTTAGTAGTTCTCTACTAACTTTAAAATAATTCTATTTTAAATAATAGGAAAAAAGGTAAAACATGTATTAATAACCCGTAATATTCTGACCTGTTATAATTTATTCTAGGAGTAACATAAAACGAAGGACCTCCATGGTTATTGTTTACATATAATATTATATTGTAGCCTGCTCTTAATAGTATAATAATACATATTAAAATAACAAAAATAGCCCCTCAAAGCTTTAAGCTAGGGATAACTATTATTTCGCCTAATAAATTTATAGAAGGAGGAGCAGCTATGTTAATTCTACAAAAAATAAATCATAAAAGAGATATTTTAGGAAAATAAGTTAAAAGCCCCCCTGAAGTATTAAATCTTCGTCTATAAATTTTTTTATATCTTATATTTACTAATATAAACAGAGCTGATGAAGTAAATCCATGTGCTAATATTGTAATTTTAGCAGATAAAAGACCTCAGTTTGAATTTAGAAACATTCCTACAATAACTAAACTTATATGTGCTACAGACGAGTAAGCAACCATAGCTTTTATGTCTGATTGACGAAAACATATAAGAGTTGCTAGAAGGCCTCCTCATAAACTTAAAAACCTTAAGACAACTAAATTAGTGTTTAAATTTTTTAAAGAAAGAATGTAATTTAATAGATACAACCCATATCCTCCAAGCTTTAGTAAAACTCCAGCTAAAATTATAGATCCGCTTAAAGGGGCCTCCACATGAGCCTTAGGAAGTCATAAATGAAGCCCGTACATGGGTAACTTTACTAAAAAAGCCAATACGATAATATAAAAAACAATACTTCTAATTTCTATTTTTCTATATATTAGTAACACAACCTCTAACGTATTTAATGAATAAAAGCAATATAAAATAAAAAACAAAAAGGGCATTGAAGATAGAACTGTATACATAATTATATATGTTCCTGCTTGAAGCCGTTCTGGTTGGTACCCTCAAGCAATAATTAAAAATAGAGTAGGGATAAGGGAAGCCTCAAAAAAAAAATAAAAACAAAGTAAATTTTTTACTCTGAAAGCTAAAAATAAAAAAAAAACTAATAACAACAGTCTTTTAGTGTAGATAACTCTTTTGTTTCAATATGTCCCAACAAAAGAGAATAAAACAATAAAAACTCTTAATAAAACTAAGAAAGATCTTATCCTATCTAAATAAATTCATCTATTAAATACATCATAAGAAAAATTTTTATATAGATTCAAAAATCTAAAAACTGAAAAAAAAACTAATATTAAAAAAATTAATAGCCAATGGCCCATAAAAACAAGTGAAATAGAAAATACCCATAAAACTATTCTCAAAAAAAGGAGGAGAATGTCCCCAAATCAAAGTTAGCAGCCCTAATTATAATCCTTTTAATAAGATATATTTTTATATATAAAGGATTTTGAAAATCTTTTGAAGTAAGTTTTACTTACTATCTAGTGAATACACTAAATTGATTTATTATGTCGCTATTCCTTTAACTATTACAATATTATTTTTTATTTTATATTTATTTTTATCCTGAAACCCGCCCTCTGAAATTGTCTCAAAAGGTGAACCTTTTGAGTGTGGGTTTGATCCTTTTAGAAAAATTCGAAAGCCTTTTTCATTACGTTTTTTTTTATTAATTATTCTATTTTTAATTTTTGATGTTGAAGTTGTTCTATTGTTTCCTATTTTAATACTATTAAAGAGATCCTGTACTACGCCTCAAATTATTAGCTTTACCGTTTTCTTAATTATTTTAATTATAGGACTTTTTTATGAATGAAAGATAGGGGCATTAGAGTGAATTTTATAAATCATCTAAGAATAAGCTATTTAAGCTGTTGGGCTCATAACCCAAAAATGGAGATTTTTTTCTTCTTAGAAATTTTCTATTAAATCTGATAGAAAAATTATTAAATTAAAAATAATTATGGAAGATAAATCTTACTTATCCAGTTAGCAAAATTAAAAACTAAAGAAATTTAAGTTTAGTTTATATTTTTACTTTGGTAAAATAGGTGCCAGCAACCGCGGTCATACCTATAAAAAATAATTTTACCTAGGGCTTACTAAAAAGACATTTGCTAAATAGATAAGTGAAATTTTTAGTAGTAACACAATTTAACCCTTTTAAACAATTAAAATTTTAAGTAACACTTGATAATAAACCAGGATTAGATACCCTGTTATACAAGAAGTATAAGACAGCCCTGAGTAGTAAGTAAATAAAGATTATGAAACTCAAAGATTATGGCGGCCTTTAAAAATCTTCAGAGGAACTTACCAAGTAATTGATAATCACCAAGCTATCTCGCATAATTTTTAAATAGTTTGTATGCCGTCGTTATAAAAATTTTTTTAAAAAAAATTTAAAAGAATAATCTTTTAATATATCAGATCAAGGTGCAGCTAATAATTATGATTTATAGGCGAGTTACAAAAAAGATTTTTGTTAGTAAGAAAGTTTATATACTTTTTTTAAATAGGATTTGATTGTAAAAGTTTAAATTAAAAATAACTTTTGAACATTTTATTTAAAGGTGCACAAATCGCCCGTCATTCTCGTTGGAAAATGAGACAAGTCGTAACAAAGTAGAAGTAGCGGAAGCTGTTTCTAATAATGAACAATTATTTACTTTTATAGTATATAAAATACAAAAGCTTTTCATGCTTTAGAAAAAAGTATTATCTTTTTAAAAGTATTATAGGTGTAGTTTCAATAACATTAAGTTTCGGCCTTAAAAAATTAATATTCTTATTAACTCCTAAATTGATAACTGATTTATTCTCATCAATAGATGCAAATTATTCTTTTTTACTGTGAAGCTTTCCCTTATTTATAACCACATTTATTTTAATAAAAACTTATTATCTAAACTCTTTGACAAGAGTTTTTAAAGCTAGATTAACAAATTTATGAACTTTTAAAGAGTCTTACTTTTGGAGTAAGCTCTTTTTAACCTTAGCTATAAGGTTCATTATATTATGTAATTTTAGTGGGCTTCTTCCTTACGTTTATGGGTCCACTACTAGGCTATGAGTAAATAGTTCTATAGCTTTATTATTTTGAGGTATTTTTTTATTGTCTGGCTATTGTTTTTCTTTTAAAAAATCGTTAGCTCATCTTACCCCAGCTGGGGCTCCCCTTATATTAATCCCCTTTTTAATTTTAATTGAAAGAATCAGTATCCTTATTCGCCCATTAACATTAACAGTGCGGCTAGTTGCTAACATTAGCGCCGGCCACATTATTTTAGCTTTGATAGCAAATGTTTTATCATCCCTTCAAGCTTTAGTCCCATTTACAGGTGTAATCTTAGTGTTAATATTTTACAATTTATTTGAAATGTTTGTTTCATTTATTCAATCATATATTTTTACCTTACTATTAAGCTTATATTTAGCAGAGCACCCATAGTTAAATTCTAAACTATAGCTTATATAAAGCAATTAAATGTTAATTAATAGAAACTAGAATAGTTAGTTTAGCATGCCTCAATTGAGCCCTTCAAGTGGATTAATAACTTTTTTATTTATAGTTTTTATTATTTTCATTAATAAACTATACTTTCAAAATACTCCTAAATCAGTAAGAACTTTTAAGATTTCACCGCAAGTAAAAAAATTTATTTATCAGTAAAACTTTATAATGGCAGAAAAATGCATAGATTTTAAGCGTCTAAGATAGGATTATTTCCTTTATTTTTCTTTGGTGTAAAGCACAGGAACATTTGATTTTCCAGGAAAAAAAATTTTTAAGAAAAGGTAAGGAAAATTTTTCTTTAGTAATTTTGCAAATTACCTGTTTTTTTTCTAAACTACTAACCTATCATAGAGGAAACTATTTCTTTTAATTGACAATTAAAAATTTTATTTTAAACTAGATAAAACTACTTATATTTAATCAAATTTTAATATTTTTGGATTTGAAGTCCACTAGTTTAACTTAACTTATAAATATTTTAATTTCCCTTTCTAAAAGAAAGACTTCTTGCTTGGAAGGCAATCGTACTTAAATACTAAGAAACTCTTTGAAAACCTTTCTTACGAAATCTTTTAATCCACAATTAAATAGTTTAATTAACCTAAAAGTTTTGAGGGAAAAAGGCTTTCCAAATAATAGATTTACAGACTATCTCTAAATTAGATTCTCAAATTAAAACCTAATACTTTATTGGATAAAATCTTCTAATTTAATAAACTCGATTACAATAGGTATATACGAATGATTTGCACCACAAATTTCTGAACATTGACCATAGAAAACCCCAGGAAAGTAAGAAGACAAGCCAATCAAATTTAATCGACCAGGGACAGCATCTACTTTAGCCCCTATAGAAGGAAGGGTTCAAGAGTGAATAACATCCGCCCTTGTAGTTAAAACTCTAATAGGAGTATTATATGGGAGAACAGGTCGATTATCAACTTCTAATAAGCGATATTCTCCTTTTCTTAAGTCTTTTTCTTGAACTATATATGAGTCAAATGATGAAGTAGATCTTCTAGGAATTTCATAACTTCAGTATCATTGATGGCCGATAGCCTTTAAAATCAACCCATTATTTCCTTGTTCATCTAGTAAATATAACAACCGAAGACTTGGTAAAGCCAGTCAAATAAGAAGAAAGCCAGGCAAAATGGTTCAAAGAATTTCCAATGTTTGAGCCTCATGTGTGGTTCGAGTTGAAAGTTTATTGACTCTTAACTTTACTCCTAATAAAGCTACTAAGCTAAAAATCCCAACTAATAAAATTATTGCATGATCATGGAAAAGTATTATCTCTGTTTGAACAGGTGAAGATGGGTCTAATAAATTGATTGCTCCTCAATGTCTCATGTGAAAACAAATATAAATATTATCTTAGCTTCTTCAAAGCCAGGCTTTAAAATAAGCTATGTTTCCTAATATTACCTAATAAAGAAATTTAATTTATTACTAAAAGCTAGGAAAAAATACCTAAGGAAATATCAAACTGTTAAAGGAAATGCTAGTCTCAAATAAGGGTCTTCAATAGGGCAGGCCCCAAGCCAAGTTAGTAAAATAAAAATAACAACTAAAATTCAAAAGTTCACCTGATAAAAAATATTAAATCTTCTTGGAATTGATTTCCCTAAGTGAAGAAAAGGTAAAAAATATAAAATTAATAATCTTATTGCTAAGGCAATGACCCCTCCTAGTTTTCTCGGAATAGATCGAAGAATAGCATAAGCAAATAAAAAGTATCACTCTGGTTGAATATGAGTTGGGGTCACTATTGGATTTGCATTTATAAAATTTTCTGGGTCTCTTAAGTAAAAAGGATAAAAAGAACATATAAAAATAAGTAGTCTAAAAACTAATACAAATCCAACTAAATCTTTGTAAGTAAAATAAGGATGGAATGCAATTTTATTAATATGGAAATTATGCCCTAAAGGATTAGATGATCCTTTTTCGTGTAAAAAAACTAAATGTAGTAAAACCATTACTAAGATAACAAAAGGTACTAAAAAATGTAATGAAAAAAACCGATTCAATGTAGCTTGCCCCACAGAGAACCCTCCTCACACCCACTGGACTAAAATTTCACCTCAATAAGGAATAGCAGACAAAAGATTAGTAATTACTGTTGCACCTCAAAATGATATTTGACCTCAGGGAAGCACATACCCAAGAAATGCTGCCGCTATTCTTAATAAGAAAATTGTTACACCTGCTATCCAAGTTTTTGGTTGAAGAATATAACTTTGATAATAAAGCCCCCGACCTACATGAAGATATAAAAAAATAAAAAAGAATGATGCCCCATTGGCATGGAAAAGCCGAAATACTCATCCTATAGGGACATCCCGTATGATATGAGTAACAGAGTCAAAGGCTAATCTTGTGTCTGCTACATAGTGTATTGATAAAAATAAGCCAGTAATTAGCTGAATTCCTAGTATTATACCTAAGAGAGATCCCCCTCTTCATCATACTCTAATGTTTACAGGTGAAGGTAAAGCTCTTAATCTTTCAATAATTTTAATCTTTCGCAAATAAACCAAATATATTTATTATTATATCCCTTCCGTATAATCGAATAAATCTGATTAACAAAGATAAGCCAATAGCAGCTTCCGAGGCTGAAAAGGTAAATAATAATAATATCACTTCTTCCCCCCTAGAGGCCAAACTTAAGATAAAAAAAATAAAGGATACTACTATTAATATTATACCCTCTAAAATAATTAAAGAATTAATAATATGTTTATTTTGTATAAAAAATATTACTAGTAAAACTATGAAACCAATAACAAAAACTGAAAAAAAGTTAATAATTATTAAACTCATTAAAATTATATAAGAAAGAAAATTCCAGTATAAATTAAACAACATATTGAAAAAGGTAAGAATCTCTTTCAACATAATATTATTAAAAGATCATAACGAAACCGAGGAAAGCAACCACGTCTTCAAAGAAAGATAAGACTAAAAAACATTGTTCATAAACAAAATCTTAATGGGGTATTTCTTCATATTAACCACACTGTTATTATAGAGCATATGAAAAGAATACTTGTGTATTCAGCTAAAAATAATAGAGCAAATAGCCCTCTTTCATACTCAACATTAAACCCTGACACTAGCTCAGATTCTCCTTCTGCAAAATCGAAAGGCGCCCGATTAGTTTCGGCCAAACTTCTGGTAATTAAAATTAATAAAAATGGAAATATTAATAACGATACAGGAAAACTTTTTATATTAAAAAACCAACATATCGATCCAGAAATTAATGCTGGGAAAAGTAAAAGTATAACTAATCTAATTTCATAGGAAATAGTCTGAGCAGATGCCCGTATTGCCCCTAAAAATGCATAAATCCTATTTGAAGCTCAACCTGCTAAAGCGGTTACATATACATTCAACCCTACAATACAAAAGAATAATAATAACCTATATAAAATAAAGTTTATGTTGTAAGCCCTAGGAATTAAGTTTCATATTGATAGCCTTAAGCAAAAGCCAAAAGGTGGAATGATTAAAAATAAAATATTATTAGAAGAATACTTGAAAATTTTTTCTTTAACAAAAAGTTTTAGTGCATCTGATAAAGGTTGAAAAATCCCCCATACCCCAACTTTATTAGGTCCTTTTCGAATTTGTAAAAACCCTAAAACTTTCCGTTCTAACAAAGTAAAAAATGCAACTGCAATTAATACACATAAACAAAAAAATAATGATTTGATTAAAAAAAATATCATATAATTAGTACTATAAATATAAACGCTCTTCCTTTAAAAAGACTTAAAAGAGAAAATTTTATATAATTACTTAAATTTTCTAAAAAAAATCTTCTCTCTAAGTAAAAATTGTTAAGAATATTTTTAGGCTCAATTCAGCCTAAGTCAAGACTAGTCGTGAGTTTTATTGATCGGGTTATAAATTTGTTAATATTATGGGATGAAGGTCATAAAAATAATATTCTTCCAAATAAGTGGCTGATTCGTTCTCCTTTCATTATTAAGCCTACTAAAATTCCGACAACTAGTAAAAAATTTAATAATACTTGTACAGTTAAAGGAGTAAATATAATAATATTATGTGAAATATCTATCAGTCTGAACATTTTTCCTCTCACTAACGACATAAAATATAAAATAATTATAGGAAAATACCTAAAAATAGTTAAACTTAAATTAATAGAGCATATAGAGATCTTTTTTCATGAAATAATTTTTACTAGTCGAACAGAGTAAATTGAAGTAAAAATAGAGCCAACTACTATTAGGGCTACTCCTAATGTGTTAACTCTTCTTATAAATATAATTTCATAAATAACATGCTTTGAAAAAAAAGCACTTATGAAAGGGGCCCCTATTAAACATAATCTCCTAACATTAAAAAAACAAATTAGTAATGGAGACCGAAATTGAAGTGCTCCTAAAATTCGTAAATCTTGTACTCCAAATCTTCTTAAAAGAATTAAGCCTGCTCTTAAAAATAATATTGCCTTAAATATAGCATGAGTAAATAAATGAAGTAAGGCTAAAAATGGTATATTCATCCCTAAACAAAAAACCATAAGTCCTAGTTGTCTTAATGTGGAAAATGCAATAATTTTTTTTACATCATTCTCGTATAGTGCTCTTACTCCCCCTAAAAAACAAGTAACTCCACCGCTAAAAATAAGTAATGAACAAATTTCATCCCTTAAGTTAAAATTTATTCTAACTCGAATAATTAAAAATACCCCAGCTGTAACTAAAGTAGATGAGTGAACTAAAGCTCTCACAGGGGTGGGAGCTGCTATTGCAGCAGGGAGCCAGGCACTAAAGGGATATTGGGCACTTTTTGTAAGGGCCGCAACACATAAGAGTACTACAACCCAATATGGTAAAATTTCCATTGAAAAAAACATAAAGTTTCCTCCCCTTAAAAAAAAAGGAATTCTAGCAATAATTAATACATCACCAATTCGATTAGTCATTAAAGTTAAAAACCCTGCTTGTTTTCTTCTAGCTCTTCTGTAATAAATAATTAAGGCAAACGAAGAAATTCCTAATCCGTCTCAGCCAAGTATTAATATAAAAAAAGAACCTGAGAAAATTAAGATATTTATGGAAAGAACAAATAAAAGTAAAATTATTCCAAACCGAAATTTGAACTCATCATTCTCCATATATTGGCATATAAAAAGGAACACACAAAAAGAAATACATAGAACTACTATCCTAAACCTAATTCTAATTTTATCAAAAATTAATATAATAGTAATTCATGACCTTCCTGAAATAATTAATTTAATATCTACTATAAAAGACTTAAACCTAAGAAAAAATATCACTCTAGATAGTGCTAGGGAAAATAAAAGACCAAAAAGTAACAGAAAAGGTAATCGATAAATTTTACTCATTTAATTTTAAGATTACTCCTTTAAATAGAACCATGTGAACAATTGAAAAGAAGACTAACAACAAAAAAACCCCTAAGCTTAAAAATAACCCTATTATTAGGCTTGAGCTACATGAAGATATACTCTCTGCTAAAATTTTTGAAGGAAGATTAAAATTCTTTAAGGCCCATATAAATATTAATACAAAAAAACCCTTGATAGTTGTCTTTAAAGAAAATCTAAGAATGAAATTACTTCTTAGTATAATGACATATATAAATAATACTAATAACCCTCCTACATAAATTAAAAATAACATTAATCCATACCACCTTCTAAATATAAACCTAAAACTCAACGCTCTAAGAAAACTTATTAAAATTAATCTCCCCCCTAAAGCTGCCGGTTGTTCAGAAGTAAAAAACATAATGAAAGAGGCTAGTAAAATTAAAAATAGTAATCTCAATTTTTAAATTGTATACAATTTAAAAGCAAATGGTTAAAAAACCTTTTGGTTTTCTTTATACTTGCAAAATATACTTTCTAATTATAAAATACTTAACCTTTAAAAGTGAAGAGCTTTCTTCAATTTTTAACTCCCAAAGTTAATGTTTTACAAAACTTCTTTTAATAGTTACCATAAAAGGTATATATTGATTCTAAGTCAATCACATATGTTTCTGTCAAACTAAAATATATAAAATACTAAAAAGTGGTCCTTTCGTACTAACAATTTAAAAATAAAAGATAGAAACTGACCTGGCTTACGCCGGTCTGAACTCAGATCATGTAAGGATATAAAGTTCGAACAGAACTATTCTCTTAAGTGGCTTACCTAAGGGGTCCTTAATCCAACATCGAGGTCACAATCTAAAAAGAAAATTATGCTGTTATCCCTAAGGTAATTAATTTTTTTCAAAATAAAATTTGTCTTAGAATCTTTAACCCTTTGGTTTTATGTTCAAAGTTGTTGCCCCAACAAAAAATTAAAGTAAAATAAACTTATTTTTAATAATTCTTAGGGTCTTCTCGTCTATTATGAAAAACATAGGAATTTTCACCTATTAAGTAAGTTTAATAAATCTAATTAGAGACAATCTTTTTCAAATTTACCTTTCATTCCAGACTTCAATTAAAAGCCAATTTATTATGCTACCTTAGCACAGTCAAAGTACTGCGGCTATTTAAATAATCTACATCTTCATTGAGCAGGTCTCACCTAAAATATAAACTTTAAGCTATGTTTTTGTTAAACAGTTCAAAAAACCTTTTTGTCGAGTTCCTTTAATTAGTTAAATAAAATTTTTACTAATTTAAACATTATTAATTTCTATAAAAATTATATAAAAAAAGTTTTTACTATAAAGATTAATAAAAGTTATTATATTAAGATATCATTTCTATAAAAACATAAATCTTTAGAGAATAAGTTTTATTTAATATTCTTAAGCTTTTAGATCTTATCACCTAAAAGTTGCCTAAACACTAAATGCTTTTAAAAACTATCCAGATATAAATAAAATTGTTAGCATTTCACTACTATTTATTATTTAAAATCTTATTTATGCAACAATAAAATTTAGAGACAAGACTAATATAGAAAAATAAATAGATCTTTTATTATCGGGAAACTTTAATAAAAATTTATTTTTATTTAACCATTATGCAAAAGGTATGATATTACCTAATAATTATAGAATTAATTTTTCAAAGGATATTATATAGATTAAATCACTCAATACTACTTAATAACTAGTAGGCTCGAAGCCACTTTATTTTTGTAAGAAATATATACATTAATATTTTACTAGTAAGTTATTAATTAACGAACCCTGATTCTAGGAATAATATTCCTGTGAAATTCTGGTGGAAAATTATTTTCTACCCACTCTCGTGAGTAAATTGCAGCTTTGCTAAATAATACTCTTCGTTCTCTTAAAAAAGCCTCTCAAACCAATAGACAAAATAAAAGTACAGCAAAGATAGACATTAGTGACCCAAAAGACGAGATCTGATTCCATTTAAAATAAGTATCAGGGTAGTCTGAATAACGACGTGGTATTCCTGCTAATCCTAAAAAATGTTGCGGAAAAAAAGTAAGGTTAACTGCAATAAATATAATAATAAATTGTGCTTTAGCTAATCGTTCTTGAAGAATTAACCCTGTTATTACAGGGAATCAATAGTTGAACCCAGCAAAGATTGCAAATACAGCCCCTATAGATAAAACATAGTGAAAATGAGCAACAACATAGTAAGTATCATGAAGAACAATATCTAAAGAAGAATTAGATAAAACAATCCCTGTTAGCCCTCCTAATGTAAATAAAAAAATAAAACCTAGAACTCAGTATATTGAGGCATCAAATTTGTTATTTATTCCATATAAGGTTATTAATCACCTAAAAACTTTAATTCCCGTAGGGATAGCAATAATTATAGTAGCAGCTGTAAAATAAGCTCGCGTATCAACATCTATACCTACTGTAAATATATGATGGGCCCATACAATAAAACCTAAAATACCAATAGAAATTATAGCATAAATTATTCCTAAACTTCCAAAAGGTTGTTTTGAGGATGCATTACCTAAAATATGTGAAATAATCCCAAAACCAGGTAGAATTAAAATATATACTTCAGGATGACCAAAAAACCAAAATAAATGTTGATATAAAATTGGATCCCCTCCTCCAGCTGGATCAAAAAATCTTGTGTTAAAATTTCGATCTGTTAATAGTATAGTAATAGCCCCTGCTAGAACAGGTAATGATAAAAGAAGTAAAAAAACTGTGACTAAAATAGATCATACAAATAGCCTTAAACGTTCCAAAGTGACCCCTGAAGCTCGTATGTTAAAAATTGTTGTAATGAAATTAATAGCTCCCAAAATTGAAGACATCCCAGCTAAATGTAATGAAAAAATTGCCAAATCTACTGATGCTCCTCTATGTCCTACTATTCTTCTTAATGGGGGGTATACAGTTCAACCTGTTCCTGCCCCTCCTTCTACCATTCTTGAACTAATAAGTAAAATAAAAGATGGAGGAAGAAGCCAAAAACTTATATTATTTATTCGAGGAAAACTTATATCTGGGGCACCAATGAGAAGAGGGACTATTCAATTTCCGAATCCTCCAATTATAATAGGTATTACTATAAAAAAAATTATTACAAAAGCATGAGCTGTAACAATAACATTATAAAAATGATCATCTATCAAAACTCCAGAGGTACCTAGTTCAAGACGAATAAGTAGTGAGAGACCAGTTCCAACCATACCACATCAAACTCCAAAAATTATATATAAAGTACCAATATCTTTATGATTCGTTGAATATAATCATCGCAAA